AAAACCCATTTCGACGTCCAGTAGCAACAACTGTCTTTTTGATTGGTACTGTAGTGGCCCTTTGGTTGGGTGTTGGAGCAACGTTACCTATTGATAAATCCCTAACTTTAGGTCTTTTTTAATTTTTAAATTGATTCAATTGTAGGATGTTTGTATCTAGGGAATAATCACTTTAAAGTGAATTATCCCTAGATACATCTATTCGGAGGCTATGAATTTTCTTTCGCTTAAAAATTAAAAACAGCTTTTCATCGTTTTTTAGAAATAAAAAATGAAATAAACCTAATGTATTGAAACCTTATTTTTCGGTAAATCCATTGTGAAATATTTTTCTAGAACGTCCAGTATTTGCTTTACCTCTTTTATCTGAAAATGTTCTATTTTCATAAGATCCTCCGGGCTCTTATTCAAAAGGCCCAACAATGTATGTATATTAGACCTTTTAAGGCAAATATAGATTTTGGGAGACAATTCTGATTGGTCTATAAAAATAGAATTTAATACTTTTTTGTTTTTTCTTAGTTTAGTCCATTTTTTATGCAAAGTAAAAAGGGGTAAAGTAACCTTGTGTTGATTGTCCTCTAAATGTAAGTTTGCTTCTTCCGCATGTATAAAAGGAATAAAAAAATCAATTAAATTCCGGGAGGCCTCATGAAGTGCTTCTTTAGGAGTTAAACTTCCATTTGTCCAGATTTCTAAAAAAAGTATTTCTTGTTTTTCCTTCTCATTCCCATAAGAATGAATACTATGATTTGCATTTCGAACAGGCATAAATATAGCATCTATAGGATAACTTCCATCTTGAAAGTTATTTTGGGTTTTTATAGAATATCCTCGATTCCTTTCAATTTGTAATCCAATACACAAATCAATTGGTTCTGTCAAGGTCATTATATGCTGTGTATTATCAACGATTTCCACAGAAGTTGGTAAGATGATGTCTTGAGCAGTTACAGATCCAGGACCCCTGATACAAATAGACGCGTTGCGAATTCCATACAGATTACTTCTCAATACAACTTCTTTCAAATTCATTAAAATTTCATGTATTGCTTCTTGAATCCCTATTAGGGTAGAATATTCGTGTGGTATTTTCTCAGATTTTGCACGTGTGATACATGTTCCTTCGATTTCGCCAAGCAAAGCTCTTCGCATTGCAATACCGATTGTATCGGCTTGCCCCTTCCTAAGCGGAGACAGAATAAAACGTCCATAATAAAGACGCTTACTATCTGCTCTTGATTCAACACACTTCCACTCTAGTGTCCGAGTCGATACTGTGACTTTCTCTCGAACCATAGTAATATTATTTGATATTTGATCAGATCATTGAATCATTTATTTCTCTTGAAATCTCTTCAGTGTTTAAGTCTATACACGCCTTTTTTTAGGGGGCCTACAGCCATTATGTGGCATCGGGGTTACATCTCGTACGAAACTTAATAGTATACCACTTCTACGAATAGCTCGTAATGCTGCATCTCTTCCAAGACCGGGACCTTTTATCATAACTTCTGCTCGTTGCATACCTTGATCCATTGCTGTACGCATAGCATTTCCTGCCGCGGTTTGAGCAGCAAATGGCGTTCCTCTTCTTGTACCCCTGAATCCACAAGTACCGGCTGAGGACCAAGAAACCACCCGACCCCTCACATCTGTAACAGTCACAATAGTATTGTTAAAACTTGCTTGAACATGAATAACTCCCTTTGGAATTCTACGTCCACTCTTACGTGAGCTAAGACGTCCAGTTTTTCGTGAACCAATTTTTGGTATAGGTTTTGCCATATTTTATCATCTCATAAATATGAGTCAGAGGTATATGGATATATCCATTTCATGTCAAAACGACTCCTTTATTTTTATTTGTCCTTAGGGTTCTTTAGAGAGTTATTTTCAAAGGATTAGCCTTGTCTTTGCTTATGTCTCGGGTTGGAACAAATTACTATAATTCGTCCTCGCCGGCGGATCAGTCGACAGTTTTCACAAATTTTACGAACGGAGGCTCTTATTTTCATATTTTTCATTCCTTACCTTAATTATGAATTGATTCTTGGAAGAAAATAAGTTTCTTGAAATTTGGAATCGGGAATTGTACTTTCCGGAAAATAATGTTGAAGGTTAAAATAAAAAACTATCTAATCAATCGAATCCTTTGAATCTTTATTGCGAATTCTATAAATTATACGTCCTCTAGTTGAATCGTAACGACTTACTTCAATTTTGACTCTATCCCCGGGTAGAATCCGTATGAAACTACGCCGGATCCTTCCTGAAACATAACCTAAAATTAGGTCTTCATTATCTAAACGAACCCGGAACATACCATTGGGAAGTGATTCGGTAATTAAACCTTCATGAACCCATTTTTGTTCTTTCATTTGAGGTAAAACCTCCTTGGTGTATCAACTATTGGAGGAAGAGTGCTATTAGACAACCCGTCCTTTCGCTTTTTGTTTTCACAAATAGGCAGTCTCGGATCTAATTCGGGTATTCGAAGGATTACCATATATAACACAAAACTTCTCCGCCGATTCTTTCTAGTCTAGCTTCTCGGTCTGTCATTATACCTTGAGAAGTAGAAAGGATTACAATTCCCATCCCACCTAAAATTCTAGGAATTCGTTGGTAATTAGAATAGATTCGTAGACCAGGTCGACTTATTCTTTTTAAATTTAAAACAGTTCTATATTGTACTTTACTATTTCTTCTATGTTGCAGGGTTAAAACCAAAAAAGCTTTTTTGTTTTCCCGATGTTTCCTCACATTTTGGATAAAACCTTCTCGTAAAAGTATTTTAACAATGTTTTCAGTGATGTTAGTAGATGCTATTCGAACTGTTCCTTTTCTATTCATGTCAGCATTTCGTATAGAAGTTATTATATCAGCAATAGTGTCTCTACCCATGATGAACTAAAATTAGTGGTTTCTCAGAATTTGGATATAATAAACATGCTCTTTTAAAATTATTGTTTATTTTTATTAAAGTATATACGTGAGACATAATCTACTAATAATTAATCGATCTCATTCAAGCCAATTTTACTAGAACTATATAACTCTAATCATGATTTCGTTTTATAATACCTCGGGGGCTAATGAAACTATTTTAGTAAAATTTAACTGTCTCAATTCTCGTGCAATCGCACCAAAAATTCTTGTTCCTTTAGGATTTCCTTCTTGATCAATGACAACTGCAGCATTGTCATCATATCGTATTATCATACCGTTATCACGTTTGAGTTCTTTACAAGTACGTACAATTACAGCTCTGATCACCTCAGATCTTTCTAGAGGCATATTTGGTACTGCTTCTTTGATCACAGCAACAATAATGTCACCAATATGAGCATATCGGCGATTACTAGCTCCTATGATTCGAATACACATCAATTTTCGCGCCCCGCTGTTGTCCGCTACATTCAAAAGGGTCTGGGGTTGGATCATATCATTTTTTGAATCTATTTTAAAAATGCAAAAGGGGCGTATAAAAAAAAAAGAAATATTCTTTGTCCAAAAGAGAAACCCACATGTTAGTTCAAAGGAAAGACTTCTTGCCTTTCATTTTACAGTTCTATTCTGAAAGAATAAATTGAGTTTGTATAGGCATTTTGGATGCTGCGATTTGAATAGCCTTTCTGGCTACATTTTCTGCTACTCCCCCTATTTCATAAAGTATTCTACCCGGTTTAACGACAGCTACCCAATATTCGGGGGATCCTTTACCCGACCCCATACGTGTTTCTGCAGGTCTTACTGTAACTGGTTTATCTGGAAATATACGTACCCATATTTTTCCACCACGACGTACATTTCGTGACATTGCGCGTCTCCCCGCTTCGATTTGTCTAGATGTGATCCAAGTAGGTTCAAGTGCTTGAAGAGCATATTTACCGAAACCGATACTATTACCTCTAGAAGATATTCCCTTCATTCTTCCTCGATGTTGTTTACGAAATCTGGTTCTTTTGGGGTTATAGTTGATGGTTGTTTCGCAATTCCATCTCTACTCCAGAACTGGACATGAGAGTTTCTTCTCATCCAGCTCCTCGCGAATCAAAAGAAAATAGTTAATTAAGATATCCATCTATGTAAGTAATGAATAATACGTTAAATCCATGGATTTTTTCAAATTTTATCTAGTTTATTTGAAATTCTTCTATACTTGAATTTTGCTATCTTAACTAAAATAGATCCATATTATACATATTTCAAGTTAGGAATAATTCCAGTTTTTATAGTCTAACGAATCCTTATTTTCCTTTCTTTTTATCGTATCGGATCGCTTAAAATTGAACAATTCAATAAAATCCAATTTTCGCGGGCGAATATTTACTCTTTCAATATCCCATTCAGGTGTTGGGTTAGCCTCTGATTTTTCAGAATCAATCAAAAGGTTCCTGGTTCGTTCCGCCATCCCACCCGATGAATTATTAGGACTCATCTTCAAGAGAATCGTTTCCATTCATGGGTTCCTTCGTTCCCATCGCTTCTCTATTAATGGTTAGGTCTGAATTTGACAATGGAGCTTTTCATGGACTTTGTTCTTGAGTCAATCCTCTTAATCTTGCTTGGCTCGAAGCTCTTTTTGTTGTTCTATCAACAAATTAAGGCTGAATCTAAATATTGATGCTTTATTAGATACATTGTTTTTTCTGAGATTTTTTAGAGACCTTACATATTAGATTGGAATCATATAGCATTGATATTTGATCTCTCTTTCTCTCATCATTCCACTTATCCACATCCTTGAAAATTGCGCTTTACAAATCAAACTCAAAATCTGATTTGTTTTTCTGTTTATGCAAAAAAAGATTTCAGTTGCTACAATGATATGACCAATAGATCCTATCTGAACTGTTTCTTTTGATCCAGATAATGCGAAACGATGAGTTGGTTATAAGTTCTATAGTTCTTAGTTGATACTATGGATCAGTCTTTTTTTTTTTTATAACCTTAAAAAAATCAACGAGTCACACACTAAGCATAGCAATTATATC